TGTAGTATTTATCCTTATGAGATACCGTAGAAAATGTACAAAATCAAATGATTTTAGAAATTTAGAAAGAAGGGGGATATAATAAAATTCTTGATTAGATCTTCTCATAGGAACGATTTATTGAATTTGATTGCTGGATCCACAAAAAAAAAGAGAATGGTCTTATTCAAAACGCCTCGTTATTTTTAACCAATTATGTGCTTCAATATAATTCCCTGGAGTAAGTGCTATAGCTTGTTTCCAATACTCAGCAGCTTGATCGAACCAAGCCTCCGCAATTTCTGAATCGCCTTGTATAATGGCCTGTTCTCCCCGGTCGGAATAGGTTAGTAAATTCCCTCCCTTAGAACCGTACTTGAGAGTTTCCTACCTCATACGGCTCAGCAATCGATTCTTTTTGCGTCCCATCTTCTCTTAATCTATCCTATGCTAACTATTCTATTTTTTCTTGGGTTAACCAGAAGATGTTTATTGCATAAGTTTCCAAATCTAAATTGGATCAATTATTAGTTTTCTCTTTTCTCCCACCTTCAGAAGAATGAAGCATAGATATCCCCCGATATCGTTATAATTTTCTGAAAGGTAACTATCTCGGTTTCGTATTTCATATATGGTATATGAGATTTCTATTTATATAGAATATTTGAAAAAGACTTTCCTCCGTTAAGAAAAAAGAACTTACTATCTTTGGGATCTGATGCTACACCGCTGCTCAATACTTTAGTAGATCGACTCTATTACATAAGTTGATTTCTCACTTTTCATATCATGACATAAGTAAGCAGTTCTGAACTGTATTTAACAAATAATAGCTTACTAATGGATCTTTACGGTGCTTTCTCTATCAATTCGACTCTTTATCCATAGAGTATAGTATATAGGCCATACCTATTTCTTCCGATTTTTTTGGTTCTCGCGAAGTCTTTTTCCTTGCTACAGCTGATAAAAATCGTTACTTTGGACGATTCCTATGTAGAAAGCCTATCTTTTTTCTAGTATTTACTAGACGATTAAATCTTTTTTTCTTTCTATAGTGAAGATAGTCGCACGTAATGACAGATCACGGCCATATTATTAAAAGCTTGTGGTAAAAATGGATTTCGTTCTAGTGCCCGGAAATAATATTCCAAAGCTTTTGTATGCTCTCCGTTGCTTGTGTGTATAAGACCTATGTTATAGAGTATATAACTTCGATCATAGGGATCAATTTCTGGTCGCGTAGCTTCATAATAATTCTGTAAAGCTTCTGCATAATTTCCTTCGGATTGAGCCGACATCCGTTACGGTCGTTCATTCTAGTAAAAGAATCTCCGTTCCAGAACCGTACGTGAGATTTTCATCTCATACGGCTCCTCCCTTCTGTGCATAGTACTAAGAGGAATAATTCATGTAATCAAAATTTCACTATTCTCATTATGAACTGACAGGAGCTGGTATTTTTACAAGAAATTTCTAGCCAGCCTTCCCACAAGAGGTTTTTTATTAACACCAATCATATTAGTGCTAGATAAAAATGGTAACTCCAAAGATTCCTTTGTACTCAACGCTTACGATTTCCAGGAATTAGTCACTTCAACGGTCTTTGATGGTTATACGGGTACCAAAAGTACGAATGAGATGGATCTTTGTTTTCCTAACCATTCTTTTTAGTCCCGATACCAATAAGGAAAAGGGTTATTTATAACAAAGTTTTTGTGTTGTTGATTCCTAGGTGTAGTGCTTTTTCCCCGATGCCACCTATTGGTACTAAATGAAGTAGTATTGACCTCCAATACAGAACCTATAGATGTAACCTTTCGCTCAATACTAAAATCTATAATTGAAGCATCTAAGGCTGCATCAATCGAGGATACACGACAGAAGGAATTGATCTATCTCTAAACTTCACCTTCACCAAGCGTAGGTTTCTTTTACTAATTTGTTCTTTTTCTATTCCTAACTACGTTCTTTTTCTCGTAAAACTGAGGGGTAAAAAAAACAAGAAAAAATCAAATCGCACCATCTCTGTAATAGGTAAATGCCTTTTTTTCTCCGGAAGTTGTCGGAATTATTCGTAATAAGATATTGGCTACAATCGAAGAGGTCTTATCAATAAAATTTCCATTTATTCGAGATCTAGGCATAATTAGCAATTCATTCTATAATTCTTCTCATCCCCCTTCGGGGAAAACGATCCCACAAAAAAAGGAATTGTACAGTACAAAATAACATAAAAACAGACTAATTGGAAAAAAGGCGGTGTCCCCCTTTTGGACAAAGATGAAATGAAATATTTGAATCAGATTAGATTTCATTCCAGTTTCGTAGTATACCAATGACTATTACTATTTCATCTAAGTTGAATAACCAAGTTTCCTATGGATTTTGATAACTCGAGAAGTTTTGATTTGGTTATGATCCAAAAAAGAATGGAATAATCATTCCATGATAAAATCAAATTCAAATAAACATCCTTTTTGTTTGCATAACGTGTATGTGACACACCATACAATTGAAATAGAAAGATTCATCGGATGATTCATGAATTCCATGGGTTAGCTGATGAAAGAAGTTGTTGTTGATAAATATGAGATTGGAAAAGAAATTTCTTATTATAGAACCATCGGGCGGTTATACATGTACTACAATTAAGATGAAGGACTCGCTATTCATTCGGGTTTTGGTCAAGAATAACATTCTGTAGGAGAGATGGCCGAGTGGTTCAAGGCGTAGCATTGGAACTGCTATGTAGACTTTTGTTTACCGAGGGTTCGAATCCCTCTCTCTCCGTTTCTTTTCATTCATCAACGTTACCGACTACAATGTATCAAATCAAATAAAAATTGATATCATTATTCTAACGGTAAGACCCTTAATTTACATTTACTTATTGAATAGAGATTCTCTAGCCCTAATCCATCCCTGTGATAGGTAAAATACAAATAGAAATATCGTATTGATATTGAAAAAAAAGAAAAAGAATCCTATTGCCGATCCTTTTTTGATTTTTGATACGTGAATGAGACAGGGCACAGGGTACTCTATTTACTTCAGCGAAAGGAGTCAAGATTGATATGAACCTTACTTTTTTATTTTCGTTACAATCAAGTCTGACGGGAATAATATTCTACGACCAACAACTCATTTATTTTCAGACCGATCCATTTACTATCTATTATTTGATTTACAAATCCTTTATATTGTAAGGAGTCAATAGTCAAATGGTTTGGCAATTCCCCGTGGGGGGATGAAACAAGAGAATTTTGAATCAGAGCTTTCGATCTTTCTTTATCCTTCGTAGTAATAATATCTCGGGGTTTGCAACGATAACTTGGTATATCCACTATACGACCATTAACTAAAATGTGTCTATGGTTAACTAATTGTCTGGCTCCAGGAATGGTCGAAGCCATACCTAATCGAAAAAGGATGTTATCCAAACGCATCTCGAGTAGTTGTAGTAAAACCTGGCCTGTTGACCCTTTGGCTTTTCCAGCAATATGCACATATTTAAGTAATTGTCGCTCTGTCAGACCATAATGAAAACGCAATTTCTGTTTCTCTTCTAAACGAATACGATATTGTGATCTTTTTCCAGAGCGCAATTGGGTTTGAAGATCACTTCTGGATCTGGGTCTTTTACTAGTGAGTCCCGGTAAAGCCCCCAGCCGGCGTATTTTTTTGAAACGAGGTCCTCGGTAACGAGACATATAAAGGCTCCTTTTTGATTCACTTTTCTTTGACAAAAAGATATAAATTCAGACTGAACTAAAGGATTAGCAAAGCAAAACGAAATTTACTAAAGTCCTACAAAACAGAATCAAATAAATCTTATCAATATTCGGATTTTTTGTATATATAGGAAATTCAAGCGAAGGTTACGTTTTCCAATTTCTTCTGTAGAGATCTAATTGTTCTAGTCAACTTTTTTATTCATAGCTATAGCTGCAAGTTACCATGACATAATAGATTGGTGACCCGACATTTAGAGAAAGCGAGAGTAGAGATTTTCAATCATGGAAATAAAAAAATCGATAAAGAAAAAGAGCCGGCTATCGGAATCGAACCGATGACCATCGCATTACAAATGCGATGCTCTAACCTCTGAGCTAAGCGGGCGGATATAAGAGCAATAGTGTATAGGAATACAGGAAACTATCGGATCTTAGTTATTACCTAGTGATTCTTCTTATTATTTCTTATTTCATTTATTGATTATTTGAATTTCTTCTATTTCTTAGTTATTAGTTATATATTTTCTATTCTATTTATAAAATCTATTTATAAAATAGAAAAGAAAACTATTTAGATCTAGAGAAATTAGATATCTAAATAGAAATTCAATTTCATATTCATAATTCATATTATTATTAGAATATAATTCTTTATATAATTATATATGAATATATGATATGAATATATGAAAATAAAATATCAATATATCAATTCAATCAAATTAGAATTTGAAATGAAAAAAAAAAGAATGAATATCGACCGTTACACTATACCAAAGATTACTGTAAAAATGAAGGAGGAGTAAAGGCATATATATATATGTGGGATATATCTATCCGTATTGAATTGCGGATACATCAATGATAGAATCATTTCGTATTGAAACAAATAGGGTTCATCCAATAGAGATGAAATGATAGAATAGAGGGTGGCAAAAAAAGAAAATAGCAGCATACACTTTTTCGATATAGAAATATAGAAATCATTACCTAATGAATTCTATAGTGCCAAGATAAATGAAAGAGGTGGATGGAATTAAAACTGGATTCTTGTCTCAAAGGAAAGGGGGATATGGCGAAATTGGTAGACGCTACGGACTTGATTGGATTGAGCCTTGGTATGGAAACCTGCTAAGTGGTAACTTCCAAATTCAGAGAAACCCTGGAACTAAAAATGGGCAATCCTGAGCCAAATCTTTTTTTTTGAGAGAAAAAATGATGGAAAATGAGAATAAAAAGGGATAGGTGCAGAGACTCAATGGAAGCTGTTCTAACGAATGAAATTGACTATGTTACGTTAGTAGCTAAAAACCTTCTATCGAAATGACAGAAAGGAGAACCTTATGTGCGCCTAATACGTACGTATACATACTGACATAGCAAACGATTAATCACAACCCAAATCTGATATTGAATTCTATTCTGTATCTCTATATATGAAAATAGAAATATTCTATATAGAATATAGATTCTAGAAATCTATATATATATTCTATTATATTCTATTATCTTAAGAATTAGATTAAGAATCTATAGATTTCTTCATTCTATTATTAGTATTAGAATTATTCTAGAATCTAATAATAGAATACTATTTCTATATTCTTTATTTCTTTCTTATTTATATTACTCTTAATATGAGTAATAGTATGAGAGTAATAGTCTGAGATAAGGACCTATAGAAACCCTCTATTAATTAGAATCATAGAGATCAAAAAATCTATGAAAAATTGAAGAGTTATTGTGAATCAATTCCAATTGAAGCTGAAAAAAGAATCGAATTCAAATAAAATGATTCATTCCAGAGTTTGATAGATCTTTTGAAGATTAATCGGACGAGAATAAAGAGAGAGTCCCATTTTACATGTCAATACCGACAACAATGAAATTTATAGTAATAGGAAAATCCGTCGAATTTTTAAATCGTGAGGGTTCAAGTCCCTCTATCCCCAATAAAAAGCCCATTTTACTTCCTCGCTCTTTATTTATCCTCATCCTCTTTCTTTTTTTTTTCATCAGTGGCTCAGTTTAAACAAAATGAAATATCTTTATCATTTCATTCACTCTGTTCTTTCACAAAAGGATCCAAATAGAAATACTCGTATCTTCTTCCAATCCAATCTCATTTGTTTTGTATAGTACGATATGAACATATATGTTCAAGGAATCTCCGTTATTGAATCATTCATAGTCCATATATTTTTCCTTACATTTCCAAAAAAAGTCTTCTTTTGGAAGATCTAAGAAATTCAGGGGTTAGGTCCAATTTGTTAAGATTTTATTTTTTAGTTTTTTTTTTTCATTGACATAGATATAAGTACTCTGCTAGGATGATGCACGGGAAATGGTCGGGATAGCTCAGTTGGTAGAGCAGAGGACTGAAAATCCTCGTGTCACCAGTTCAAATCTGGTTCCTGACACGTGAATAATGTATCGGATAGATATTCATACCTCATACAAATGAAATTAATTCATCGAGATGGATCGGGATAGATATTCTTTACTTTCTTTTTCATTTGTATTTTTTTCCTCTCTGTTCATACTTTTCTTATTCCAAAAGTATGTGAAATTTTCGTATATATCTCAAATCTAATAGCTAAAAAAGATTAGCTAAAAGGATTCAATAAAAGAGTGGAAGGATAGGAATAGAAAGGATGTATTTCAGACACAGTACAAAGAAACTCCGATTCTTATCATTTTGCATTTCTTCATTTCGTCTCTTCTGTCTTTTCTTTCAAATTTCATATTTTTTTTGTCACTCTTGCTCAAGTTACTTTCTGGGGTCCCCACTAAGTGATGCGCGCGGTACAAAGTTCATGGTGCAGAATTCTTTTGAGTCATCCTATTTTTTCTGCTCATACGAAATGTATATTATATGATATCTTCCCAATTGGGGAATAGCAATGAGAGCCTCTTTTTCTTTTTTTATTTTAGCCCCTCCCTCCACAATACGAATGAAAGTCCAGTTACTCTGTTTCATCTAAAAGGGGAATGCCAAGATGCTCATTGATTGAAATGGAAATGAAATCTGGAATCGTGTCGTATAAGTAAAAAAGTGGTTTTTTATCAATCAATGAGCATCTTGAATTTCATAGAAATTGGGCGTAATATAATCTTTACGTAAGGGCCAGCCTATCCAACTTTCAGGCATCAAGATACGTTTAAGGCGAGGATGATTCTCATAAGAAATTCCCAACATATCATAAGATTCCCGTTCCTGAAAATCAGCACTTCTCCAAATCCAGAAAACTGACGGGGTTTGAGGATTACTCCTGGGAGCAAATACTTTTATGCATACCTCTTCTGGTTTATCTATACCATACTGTATTTTCGTAAGGTGATACACACTAGCTAAAAATCCGCCTGGTGCTACATCATAGGCACACTGGGAGCGTAAATAATTGTAACCATATACATATGAAATGACAGCAATGGAATCCCAATCCTCGGTTTTTATTTGTAAAGTCTCTATTCCTCGGCAATCAAAGCCTAAAGATCTATGAATTAGCTCATGCTTATAAAGTAAAGACTTATCTTACTTCTCTTTTTTCTATTTCATATTGATCTTCTATCTTAGAATTAGAATAGAATAGAATTAGAAATAGAAAGTAAAGAATCTCTTATCTTATAGTAAATGAAGAAATGAAAGAAATTCAATAATTAAGAATTACAAATGGAATTTTCAATTCAATGAAAAAAAAGAAGAAAAAGAAATAAGAAATCTAGTCTATTATTTATATGATATGTATGATATGGATTTATATGATATGAAAATAGAGTACTAAAATCGCGTTTTGGAATGAAAAAAAATACCTAAAACCACTCAACTCTTATCTTAGAATTTAGAATATAAGAATATAGAAGAAGGAACATTGATGTATTTAGGAATAATGAATTATCCCTACATTATCTTTGAAACAAATTGAAAGAATCTCTTAGGTTTGTTGTTCCGCCAAAAAATGATTAGTCAGAGGGCTTCTACTTAGTCAGAGGGCTTCTACAAAGACTTAAGATCCATAAAGAATAGGTCCTAGATCCATGCGACTTAGGATTGGGTTGGGTCAGGTTGAAGTCTTGAGACAGGATTCTTTCATAAATTGACCGGGATTGGCAAAGCAAAAAAGAGTGTTAAATCTTTGATCATGGACAGGAAAAGAGGAAAAATATATCATATGTAATTCATTCATGAAAGTGGATGAAGAGAGATGGGTATTTGATCCGATATTTGACAAATACCAATTGAGTCCGTTGGAATGAATTATTGTGTTTATTTTCTTGACTAAACAAAAATGGAATGTATTAGGGCTATACGGACTCGAACCGTAGACCTTCTCGGTAAAACAGAGAAAACTTATTATTATCGAAATGATTCGAACTGTTTCAAAGACCCAACATGCATTTTGTTGCATTGGGCTCTTTCATCAACTGATGTAAAGATCAGTTAGTCCACCATATTTTTTCTTTAGAGGAAGATATGAAGATAATGAGATGGCTCCATGTGCTCTGATTCATTATTTGTATCCTGATCTAGGAGCAATACCAAAGTTTTTCAAAGAAGGGTGACCTTTATTTAGGTCTGCCTTTGGCCTAGATCAACCTAAGTGAAATGCAGTCTCTATCGCTCCGCTGCAAGAGTAAAATATGAGACTTCATACACCTCAAAGCTCATAGGACGAAAAGAGGTTCTTTTGAGATCCTTATACTCATTATGCCTGGCATTGAATGGACTGAGCATTTACCTTACAATGGTAGGTTCTATTTGATTTGGCACCGGAATTCGCACCTGAACCGGATCAAACCAAATTTGTCAGGCTATTTTTCTCTTGTTCTCTCGAATCTACGGAGTAAGACATCGACTTCTCAAAAAGATCAATTATGGTCATTGCATAATGGGCTCCCTTGAAAAACATTGGCGCACGTGTAAACGAGGTGCTCTACCTAACTGAGCTATAGCCCTTATCATAACCATTTTAACATAGAGACAATTTCTTGTCAAGAAGGATATCCCATAATTCCACATGATAACTCTCTGATCCATTTATGTTTACTGGTAAAAGATTTCTATTGCTTAGAAAGCATATTTTCCCTATAATCCATCGAAGTGATGGAAACCCTTTTTGTGGTTATAAATGACCTACTTAACCCAGTGGTTAGAGTATTGCTTTCATACGGCGGGAGTCATTGGTTCAAATCCAATAGTAGGTAGAACTTATTAGATACCGGATTCCATGGTATCTAATAAGTTTTTCTACCCATCCTCTTTTTTTCGTTCTGTTCTATCATCAGATTAATCAAATTAGACTTCATTGTGTTCAATTTGTGGAATCAAGATGTAGTGTGTAGTGTCTAATAAAGAACTCTTTTGATTTTGATTTTGATTGAATGTATTGACTACTAATAGGAAATCACTTTGACAGCTTCTACTCGTGTCCTAGCTCGTCTGAGAGCTAGATTTGCCTCAATTGCTTGTCTCTTACCCTCAGCTCTACTCAAGTTAGCTTCAGCTATTTCAAGAGTTTGTTGAGCTTCTTGTGGATCAATGTCAGTACTAATTTCCGCACCATTTCCTAAAATGGTGATCTCATTATTACTTATTCTAGCGAAACCGCCCATAAGAGCCACCGTTAACCATCGGTCGTTTAGCCGTATTCTCAAAAGACCTATATCTACAGCCGTGGCAATGGGGGCATGGTTTGGTAATATCCCAATTTGTCCACTATTAGTAGATAAAATAATCTCTTTCACTTTGGAATCCCAAATCATTCGATTAGGAGTCAGTACACAAAGATTTAAGGTCATTTCTTCAATTTGCTCTCCTCTTCTAAGTTCATAGCTTTCGCGGTAGCTTCATCGATGTTACCCACCAAATAAAAGGACTGCTCGGGAAGACCGTCTAATTCTCCGGAAAGGATGAATTGAAACCCCCGAATTGTTTCTGCGAGACCAACATATTTCCCCGGAGAACCAGTAAAGACTTCTGCCACAAAGAAGGGTTGTGATAAGAAACGCTCAATCTTGCGTGCTCTTGCTACAGTTAAACGATCTTCTTCGGATAATTCGTCCAACCCAAGGATAGCTATAATGTCCTGAAGTTCTTTGTAACGTTGTGAAGTTTGCTTAACCCTTTGCGCAGTTTCATAATGTTCCTCGCCAACGATCCGAGGTTGTAACATAGTTGACGTTGAATCCAAGGGATCTACTGCTGGATAAATACCTTTGGCAGCTAATCCTCTTGATAATACGGTAGTAGCATCTAAATGTGCAAATGTCGTGGCAGGAGCAGGGTC